ATGAACACATATTTATCAAGATGATTATTCTCAACTAACCACAAAGATATAGGAACACTATATTTAATATTCGGTGCTTTTTCTGCTATGGTAGGAACTGCCTTTAGTATGATTATAAGATTGGAACTATCAGGACCCGGGTCCATGTTAGGAGACGATCAATTATATAATGTTGTAGTAACTGCGCATGCTTTGATAATGATTTTCTTTTTCGTAATGCCCGTCCTTATAGGAGGGTTTGGAAATTGGTTGGTTCCCTTATACATAGGGGCTCCAGATATGGCTTTTCCAAGGCTTAATAATATTAGTTTCTGATTGTTACCCCCAGCCCTACTTTTGTTGTTGGGATCTTCTCTTATAGAACAAGGGGCAGGTACTGGATGAACCATTTACCCTCCCCTAAGTGCAATTCAAGCCCATTCTGGAGGCTCAGTAGATATGGCAATATTCAGCATACATTTAGCAGGAGCCTCTTCTATAATGGGAGCTATAAATTTTATTACTACAATACTAAATATGAGAGCTCCTGGAATGTCCATGGATAGATTACCTCTGTTTGTTTGGTCTGTATTGGTAACTGCAATATTATTGTTGTTATCCTTGCCTGTTTTAGCTGGAGCAATTACCATGTTATTAACCGACAGAAACTTTAATACATCTTTCTTCGATCCCGCTGGAGGAGGAGATCCAATATTATTCCAGCATCTTTTCTGGTTCTTCGGTCATCCAGAAGTTTATATTTTAGTATTGCCTGGGTTTGGAATTGTTTCTCAAATAATACCAACATTTTCTTCCAAAAAACAAATATTTGGATATTTAGGAATGGTTTATGCTATGATAGCCATAGGAATACTTGGATTCATAGTTTGAGCACACCACATGTTTACAGTAGGAATGGATGTAGATACTAGAGCATACTTTACAGCAGCTACTATGATAATTGCAGTACCAACTGGTATAAAAATATTCAGTTGGTTAGCTACACTATATGGAGGAATAATTAGATTTGAAACACCTATGCTTTGAGCTATGGGATTTATATTTCTATTTACTTTAGGTGGATTAACAGGAATAGTATTAGCTAATGGTTCTTTAGATATTGCTTTGCATGATACATATTATGTAGTAGCCCACTTTCATTATGTTCTTTCATTAGGAGCTGTATTTGCAATTTTTGCAGGATTTTATTATTGATTTGGAAAAATAACTGGATACTCCTATAATGAAGTTTATGGAAAAATTCATTTCTGACTTATGTTCATTGGAGTAAATGCTACATTCTTTCCTCAGCATTTCTTGGGACTTGCAGGAATGCCAAGAAGATACTCTGACTTTCCAGACAGTTTCACAGGATGAAATATAGTTAGTTCATTGGGTTCCGCTATTTCTATAGTTGGCGTCCTTTGGTTTGTATATATTATATACGATGCGTACTACAGAGAAGTAAAATTCATAGGATGATCTAACAATAGTGGTTATGCACCTTCTTTAGAATGAATACAAAACTCCCCACCTACACACCATACTTATGATGAATTACCTTTTGTTTTTGCACCAACTAGATCCAATAACAAAATTCAGCAAGGAGAACTAATCGCCTAAGCTACTTCTTATTCCACTCTAACAAAGAAATTATTGTTAATAATTACAGCAATATATGTGGATATAAAGACATATTACAAAATTAGAAGAAACATCTCTAACAAACTAATAAGGACACTAAAGTATTGGCGAAAGAAATAGTGGATACCACAAAAATTTATTAGGTATATGAATATCTAGGTAATATAGAAGTTGACTTATAAATATAGTACTGTAAAGGAAAGGACATATATATCTGACCTACTTCTTCTTGTTTTCTGTTGTCAAACAACGTACCTTTTGTATAATGGGCTTGCTAGAATCAATTTGGTTAGCTTATTATAGCCATACTCATGACAAAATCAAATATTCCCGAAACTAGGTGATCAATTCTGAAGTAGCCAGCAGGGCCAACCATTTACTGTTTCAAAAGTTTTGGAAAACTTCAGAATAGGAGTGAAATACTAATCGAACCTAGAAATAGCTGGTTTTCTACCAAATCCTTATTAGAGGAACAGTGCTATATTAACCACTTTGTAAAATTAAAATTAGTGGTAATATTAACACTTTGATAGACCAATAATGATAAGATTGTTGGTCAAGAGAGAAACAACTCGGATTACAAGCCAAGGACATTAATTAATTAAATGTATACACAATAGAAAGTAAAAATAGAGGACAAGTGGGCTTGGAAGCAGCCATCTTATTGACAACGCGTAACAGCGGCTCCTAAAAACATATCTATTATAAATTATGGTGGCTAAACAATTCCAAAGCTCTAAAAAACAGGTAGTAGAACAGACTATTGATTAATAATAGTGGAGATAATGCAAGCATGAATACCCAACCATTCTTTAGGTTTAAATAAAACAATCCTTAAAAAACTACAGGTTTGTTAACTAAGAACCAATAACCCAAGAAACAAGTTAGCAATAACAATTGTACCATCTAACCAAAGAAAGTAAAATGACTTGATCAATTCCTTCAAAGGAACTCGGCAAAGCTGGACCAAAACCATCTTTAGGATCGACTGTTTACCAAAAACATAGCCCTACGACACCCCTGTAAGGTGAAGCCTGCCCAATGACTGCCAATAACCTAACCAAAATCAGTTCAATGGCCGCGGTAACTCTGACCGTGATAAAGTAGCATAATCACTTGTCACTTAATTGGTGACTGGAATGAATGGCTAAACGAATCCTCCCCTGTCTCTGAAGGAATCCTGGCAAATTTGAAATAGCAGTGAAGATGCTGCTAAATAATTGTAAGACGAAAAGACCCTATCGAGCTTTACTGGAAGCTTGTAAAATAATATAACTATTAACAACAAAGACATCTAAATTGCAAGCCTGACAGTTTGGTTGGGGCGACCACCCCTAAAAATGTATCAGGGGAACTCTAAAGGCTATCATAATATGAAAAACTGCCTTACTGGAGACAAACAAGTCAATCAGTTATAATCTATAGGACATATTGACCCGTTATTTTATTTCACAATAAATAACGACTATGAAAAAAGTTACCGTAGGGATAACAGGGTAATATTTTCAGAGAGTTCATATCGATGAAAATGTTTGCCACCTCGATGTTGAATTATGATATCCTGAGGGTGCAGCAGCTCTCAAGGGTTGGTCTGTTCGACCATTAAAATCATACACGATTTGAGTTCATTCCGTCGTAAGACAGGAAGGTTTCTATCTACAATTAAAGAACTAAGCACAAACTCTAGTACGAAAGGAATGAGTAATGTCATTTCGAAAATGAAGTAATCAATCTGATTTAATATAAGTTTTTAAACTATAGTTCAGCAATTATATATGAGAATTATAAAATCCTCCGCTCATAATGAATTAACTCTACATATTTCGTTAACACCCCCTATCAGCCAAAGCTTATTGAACAAAGTAAATTTCCAGCTAAATAAGTATATTCCTAACTATATGATTTTATGAACCTGATTATTTGTAGCTGGGAAGTATTACACAGTTTCATCTCCCAAAACTTATCGACCTTCTCTTTATTTAAGAAATAAGAATATAATATTACAGAAAATAAAAATATTCTCCAACCAATATAATCCTAATTTCTCTGAAATAATACTAATTTGCAAATTCTCAAACCCCAAAAACTAGAAAATAATATTACCAAACCTTGAAATATGGAACATTTCATTTCCGGCCAAATTATAAAACAACTCAACTCCTTCTATAATTTAAAAACAATATCCCAAACTCTCCCTAGAATATCTACCAAAATTTTCAAATTACTTACCCCTAAACCAATACTTCCTTTGACAAGAAGACGAAGAAACCTTGAAAAATCAATACAATTAGGATACCCTACCTCCCTGATAAAAAGAACTGGAAAAAGGCTCTTTCTTTATGATGTAAATTCTTTATATCCGTTTTGCTTTATTAATAAATTTCCATCAGATACACATACTTCAAACACCCTAAAGTATACTGCTATTGTAAAGGCAATAGCAAACCCCCCCAATTTTTCTAGGGTACAATACTCTTTACCGTTTGATGATAATAATAGTGGTGCATTTTATTCATCCCAAGAAATTAATTTTTTAACCGAGCTAGGGTATACCTTTGAAACATTAGATGAGTTGTGATTACCTTACAGAACTGATATTATTTTGGATTTTGTAATACATTTATTTTCTCGTAAAATAAGCCACCCAAAACTTATAAAGCACCTCCTCAACTCCTTCTATGGAAAATTAATATCTTCCGAATCTTCAAATGTTGCTTCACTTATGTTGCAATATATGATATCATATAGTAAAATATACACACATAAAATGAAATTAGATCAGAGTAATTTATCTTTTTATACGGACACAGACTCCTTTACCGTTCAACACCCATTTAAGGTTAAAACCTCACAGAAACTTGGGTACTGCAAAAACCTTTTACTTTATTCAAAAACTAATGCCACAGACGACATAAAATTCACTTCTCCAAGAAATTATGTTTATCATACTAAAAATCAAAAGAAAACCAAAAAAACGGGGACGGAATACGGCCTAGAACACACTAAAAGACCTTTACATAGAAGTATTTTGATAAATAACAAAGAGGTAAACTCTATTTCAGTCATAGAGTTCATATATAATTAAGTTAATTATAAACGTACTCCCCTGAAACCCAGTAGTATACATATATTTATATTTGCCATTATTTTGGCTTCTAGTAATAAAGACTAATAAAATTATATATATTCCCATTTTTGACCCTGTAGTAATTAAGCCTAACATAGTGTTCCAACACATACTTTCTGCAAAAAACGTGTCACCCTTTTTCTTCCATATATAATTTTATCTGCACCATATGTATCATACTGCCAAAACGATTCGCAGGTTTTCTGCACCAACCACAAATTATATGTATTATTTAATGTATATATATGTATTTAGTATGTATGAATTTATAAGATAATAGAAGGTATAGTACCCTCCACTATACGTAGTAGATAGGTGGAGGGTACCATTAATGTGTGTTATATATGTATTATTTATACCCCTTAATTAGAGGGAGAGTTTAACACCATTTGTAAAATACCCCTTTAAAAAGCAATGAATTTGTGGTTGGTGCAGAAAACCTGCGAATCGTTTTGGCAGTATGATACATATGGTGCAGATAAAATTATATATGGAAGAAAAAGGGTGACACGTTTTTTGCAGAAAGTATGTGTTGGAACACTATGTTAGGCTTAATTACTACAGGGTCAAAAATGGGAATATATATAATTTTATTAGTCTTTATTACTAGAAGCCAAAATAATGGCAAATATAAATATATGTATACTACTGGGTTTCAGGGGAGTACGTTTATAATTAACTTAATTATATATGAACTCTATGACTGAAATAGAGTTTTGTTATCAATTAGGTTTGATAAAGGTAATAGAAGAAAAAAATAAGAAAAATATATAACGGTAGAAATTTGTCCTACTATTATGTAGGGGTCTTCCACTGGTTGGGATCCAATCCAAGTTAATAATAGAAAATTCCCCATAAATAATCAATAAGAGATTTTGGAAAGGGGTTTGAAAGAATTAGATCTTTGCATACCCAAGTTTATAAAAGGAAGTATAAATAGTACTAGAAGACTTGCAGCCATAGCTATTACCCCTCCTAATTTATCAGGGATTGATCTCAAGATGGCGTAAGCAAATAGGAAATATCATTCAGGTTGTATATGAACTGGGGTGACTAATGGATTAGCCTGTATATAGTTTTCTGTATCTCCCAATGCATTAGGAACAAAAAAAACTAATATAGTTAAAATTATCCCTAATAATAGCATTCCATACATATCTTTGAAAGAGAAATAAGAATGGAAAGGTATTTTATCAACATCTGATTTTACTCCAACCGGGTTTGAAGACCCTGCTGCATGTAATAAGATTATGTGGGCGGCACCTAATCCTGCTAATAGAAATGGTAGTAAGTAATGTAGACTAAAAAATCTATTAAGGGTAGCGTTAGAAACACTGAAGCCTCCCCATAATCATTGTACAATATCGTTTCCTATATATGGAATAGCTGATACCAAGTTTGTAATTACAGTAGCCCCCCAAAATGACATTTGGCCTCAGGGAAGTACGTAGCCTATAAAAGCAGTAGCCATCATTATTATATATATTGTTACTCCGGAGAGTCATAATTCTCTTTTCATGAAACTTCCATAATATAATCCTCTAGCTATATGTATATAGACACATAGGAAAAATAAGGAAGCACCATTAGCATGTATATATTTTAGAACGAACCCATAGTTTACGTCTCTCATAATATGAGCTACGGAAGAAAAGGCAAGTGTAGTATCGGAACAATAATGCATAGAAAGGAAAATTCCTGTCACTATTTGTATTACTAAACATAATCCTAGTAAAGATCCAAAATTTCATAAATAACTAATGTTAGAGGGTGAGGGTAGATCTACCAAAATATCATTGACGATTGTTGCTAATGGATTATATTTTCTGATTCTCATTTTTTAATAAATATAAGGAAGACAAAGAGTTATGTCTAGACAAGTGGGGGCAAGACCTAGAACTATTGCTAGGACTATTAATATTAAGGGCGGTCATAGTTCTCTTCTGTTTATATCTCTAGCAAACTGCAAGAATGAAGAAGGGTAACCAAAAGAAATTTTGTTATAAAACAGAAGACTGTAAGCCCCAGAAAGAATCATTCCTGCCAAAGGGCATAATATAGCTAACAAACTAAATTGGAAAGCCGATAATATTGACATAAATTCTCCTATAAAATTCATGCTGACAGGAAAAGCTATATTAGCTAATATTAACAAGAAGAATAGTGTAGAATAAACAGGCATGGTGTAAACTACACCCTTATAATATCTAATAGTTCTGGTATGGAATCTATCATATAGATTTGTTACCGTTATAAATAATCCTGAACTAATAAATCCGTGAGCTAACATTAAAATAATAGCAGCTACAAGTCCTTCGGAAGTTCTAGAAAATATTGCTATCGTGACTAAACCCATATGAGCTACAGATGAATAAGCTACTAGCTTTTTAGCATCAGTTTGTCTACAGGTTGATAAACTAGCGTATATGACAGCAACTGATCCTAGTAATATTATTATGGGAGAAAAGTACTGAGAAGCCGCAGGGAAAAGTGTTCATGAAAACCTTAGAAATCCATATCCGCCTAACTTAAGAAGCACCCCAGCCAATAGAACTGATCCTGCAACAGGAGCTTCTACATGAGCTTGGGGCAGTCATATGTGAAACGGAATCTTAGGTATCTTAACAGCAAGACTTAGAAAAAATCCTATAAATACCCAGAATTGTAATTCATAAGGAATGGATTGTAGAGAAAGTAAAGTGTAATCTAGAGTTCCTGTATATTTGTAAATAGTAAATATTCCAATTAACATAAAGAGAGATCCGGCAAGCGTAAAAAAGAAGAAATAGAAAGCGGCTCTTTCCTTCTCTTTTCTTGAACCTCATATTCCTATCATTAGAAACATTGGAATTAATATCCCTTCAAACATTATATAAAACAACAATAAATTTAAGGAGGTAAACACCCCTACCAATAGTAAATGTATCATTAACAAAAATACTAAAAACTCTTTGATTAAATAGGTTATTGAGTTTCAACTAATAATTATACATATTGGGGTTAAGATACCAGTTAGCAGTATAAATGGCAAAGATAATTGATCAACACCAAAATATATAGAACCCCAGTCTGTTGATAATGATATGGTATCCAATCACCCTATCATTATATTTGAATAGAATAGTGAGTTGGTACTATGGTCTATTCACAAAATTATAGATAATCAAAGAACTAAGAAAGAGAATCCTAAGGCAATTTTTTTAGCCATCAAAGGGTTTGAATTCCCTACTAGCATAGTTAACAAAATAGAGATTATTAAAACAATACTTATAATTAAAATCATTTACAATATAGGAAGTCCTCCAAAAGATCAAAGAATGGAAGAGCAGAGTGCTAACAGAGCTAAGCTTAATGGTAGATAGGACTTTCATAACAACATCATAAGTTGATCATACCTTATTCTAGGGTAGGAAGCTCGTACTCACACGAAAAACATAGCTACTATTGAAGTTTTAATCCCTAATCAAATTACTGAGCTCGCGAAAAATCCTTGTCATCCACCTAAAAAAATTAAAGAGAATAAAGCAGACATAAATATAATATTGGCATATTCCGCTAAAAACAACAAGGCAAATGACATTGAAGAATATTCTACATTATAGCCAGAAACAAGTTCTGATTCTCCTTCAGTAAGATCAAAAGGAGCCCTATTAGTTTCAGCAATTAAAGAAATCATAAACATGATCCCTGCAGGAATAAGAGTAAATATAAATAAAGAGGAGTTTGCTTGGAATCAGGAAATAGAAGATAAATTAAGGGAACCAACACATATAACAACAGATATTAGTATTAAGCCCATTGAGACTTCATAACTAATCATTTGGGCTGCTGCCCTTAAAGATCCAAAGTAAGCATATTTGGAAGTACTTGCTCATCCAGACATCAATATAGCGTAAACGCTTATTGAAGATATAGCTAAAATAAACAATAGGCCTAATGAAAGTTCGGAATATGTATTATTTAATGTATATGGTAATACTCCTCAGAGAACTAAAGCGAGTGTAAGAAATAAAACTGGAGACATAAAATACAATATTAAACTAGAATGATTAGGAACGGTCATTTCCTTCGAAAAAAGTTTTACACCGTCAGCTAAAGGTTGCAATAATCCATATATTCCGACTACATTTGGTCCTTTCCTTGATTGCATATAACCTAGTAATTTTCTCTCAGCGAGAGTTAAATAAGCTACTGCTATCAATACAGGTATTATAATTATTAATAATTTGATTAGGTTTACTATCATGTAAATCATTATCCTTTTAGTAAATTTAGTAATTTTATAGATATTTTACCTCTCAACCTAAAATAAGCAATTATTATAGCTAAACCAATTGCAGATTCAGCAGCAGCTACTGTAAATATAAATATTGTAAAAACTTGCCCTAATATAAGATCATAAAATGAGGCTCCAGCTATAAAAAGTAATGAGGTGGATAGTAACATAAGTTCAACAGACATTAATAAAAGTATTAAATTAGTTCTATTAATTGATACTCCCAATACCCCTAATATAAATAACAAAAATGAATATGCAGTCAAAGATTTTATTCCCATTCTAATCCACCTTTAATTCACTCATAAATGAGGCCTCAAGTCAAAATAAAAACAAACATAAATATTAATCATATTCCTGGTAGGGAGATCAAATAGGAGGAAATGGACCATGGTAGGAGTAAAGAAATTTCTAAGTCGAATACTAAGAATAATATACCTATCAAAAAAAATCTTACAGAAATAGGATTTCCAGGGTTATCATAAGGGGTAAATCCACATTCATAGACAGATACTTTTTCTTTATCCGGAGAAGTATCACCCAGAATATAAGAGGCTGCTCCAATTACTGTGGATAACAGTAAACTAATAGTTAGAATTATTGCGATTTTTTGGAATGTTATAAGAGTCACGAGATATTTGGATGAAATTATCCTGTCTTTTAGCAGTTAAATGTGGTTGTAAAGTTAATATAATTGCTCCTATCATTGCTACTAATAATATTAAACTAGCAACTATTAAATGAGGAGCGTAGGAAGTATAGAGCTGGAAACCTAAAGTTTGTATATCTAGAAGCTCTTTAACCAATATTTCCTCAACCTCTAAATCATTAATATTTGAATATTCTAAACCCAATATTAAAGTTATTAATCCCAATACACTAATTATTCCTAGAGGAATAATAGAAGATATACTGTTATCAAATTCAAATGAAGATAGGTTTAACATCATCAAAACAAATATAAATAGTATTGCTATAGCCCCTACATATATAATAAGAGTAGCTAAAGCTATAAAATCTGCTTGTAATTGAATAAAAACTATAGCTGCTCCAACAAATGATAGAACTAGTCATATAATTGAATGAACAGGATGGACTGCTGTAACAACCATTATACCTGATATTATTGTTAAAACCATAAAGATAGGGGAAATCATAATAAAAAACAAATTTGTTTCAAGGAAAAGTTCCCTTTCCCTCACTATGTTACGACTTGCTTTAACTTCTAAATTATTGAATAAGTAAGTTGTTAAAGGTGACGGGCAATTTGTACTAATGTCTGAACCTATTCATCAAAGCTTTATTGTCTTTGATTACTGTCAAATTCAACTTCTAAGAATTTGCAAATCTTTTCCGTTTACTTAATTTTTTCTAAGAAAATTGTATTGCATAAATCCCTTTCTATTAGGGCCATACTACCTGACTTCAGCTTTTGAAGGTTAAGACTATTAATATATTATATATAAACTGAAGACGGCCATGCAGCACCTGGTAATCTAAGAAAGGTAAGGTATTCTGCGGACTATCATATTAAACGACACAATCCTCTGATTGGAAGACAAACAGCCAGACTTTTTGAATTTCAATCAATTGATTATACTACTCAGGCGGAGTATTGTTTTGAAAACAAATCTATATTTAGGTAATAGGTTACTGGGGTATCTAATCCCATTGGCTATCTATTATTTAGTGTTTTTGCTTCGCAAAACATTTCTTTGGAAAACGGTATTCTAGTTTGTTTTATTGAATTTAATTTCTACACCAAAATTGTATGTTTTTTGTAATTATAGCTTAGACACTCTTTAAGCCTTTTTGTTTTGTAAAACTTGAGTCTCAGGTATAACCGCGTCTGCTGGCACCTGATTCGACAACTCTTATTGTCTTTCTGTATCTGATAATAATCAATTATACAATATTCTATACTGCTGCTTACTGATTTCCGTTGTTTCAGTGAAAGTGTGGATAGATCTTGCTGTCACGGGAATTCTTATCAACCAAATAAGAATAATCCTGGTAACGTACCGCTTCACAAAGCGGATTTACTCACCTGTACGCAATTTACTAGCATGTATTAAAAAGACAAAAGCATTTACTATACCCCAAAGTCAAAGGGTTTAACCAAACAAAATAAATATGGAACAAAATAATATTATTATAATAGCATAATTAAATAAGAATCCAGACTGTATAGAAGAAATAAATGAAGAAAATTTAATAATTTTAGTGGACGGTCCTCTTGGTCCCAATGTCTCAATAAAGCCAGTGTCAAACAACTTGAAAGTTATTTTATACCCAAATTTAAATATTGGGATAACCAAAATATTCGATATAACTTTATCAAAATCTCATGCACTCACCAAAAATTGATACAATTTCCCTAAATGGAATTTTAAGAAAATATCCCATGATTTTTTAGTAATTCAAAATAACGACAACCCTATGGTCGCTCCTAGTATAGTTACCAACAGAGGAAATAGTTTCACCAGAATTGGTACAATAGGATGAACTATATTGTTAAGGGTAGGATTAAAAAGAATATAACCTGAAATTATACTCCCTACCGCTAATACCATTAAGGGGGCTAAAAGAATTCATTCGCTTTCATGTGCGGTTTTTCAGTAAATTTTAGGAGAATTTTGAAACTGCATAAAGCTTCTTAAAATTAATTTAAAAGAATATAATGCAGTTAACAAAGTTGCAAAAATTCCTAGCCAGAATCCAAAAATAACAAAATATTTCTGGGAGGAAAGTTCTAGGAGAAGGTCTTTAGAATAATACCCAGCCATGAAAGGAAATCCAGCTAAGGAGAGAGAGCCTATTACTATAAAAACATAAGATAATGGTTGAACTATATTTATACCTCCCATCTTTCTTATATCTTGTTCGTCAAGCATAGAATGAATTATGGAACCAGCACCTAAAAATAGTAAAGCTTTGAAAAAAGCATGGTTTACTAAATGAAACAAAGCCACTGAATAGTAAGAAATTCCACATGATAATACCATGAACCCTAATTGACTACAAGTAGAATAAGCTATAATCTTTTTAATGTCATTTTGGGCTAGGCCTATAGTTGCAGCAAAAAGTGCGGTTATTGAGCCTATCAAAGCAGTTAATATTAAAGCTGAAGATGACAATTCAAAAAGTGGGGAAGATCTTATGATTAAATAAACCCCTGCAGTTACCATAGTAGCAGCATGAATCAGGGCCGAGACCGGAGTGGGGCCTTCCATTGCATCAGGTAGTCAAGTATGAAGACCTATTTGAGCAGATTTACCAACAGCACCAATCAATAATAATATAGGTATTATTCAACTATATTCAAATTGGCTTGTTGGCAATACAGATAGAAAATTGATGGAGCCATAATTTGCTCACATAATTATAATTGCAGCAATAAGTGCAGCATCACCTACTCTATTTACTAACATAGCTTTAATTGCTGCCTTGTTGGCCTGTATTCTGCTATATCAGAAATTTATAAGCAGATAGGAGCAGAGACCCACTCCTTCTCAACCTATAAATAATTGCAGATAGTTTTGAGAAGATACAAGTACTAACATAAAAAATGTGAATAAAGATAGGTATCCCATAAATCTAGATGTATGAGGATCCCCTTTCATATAAGAAACTGAATAAAGATGTACCAGGAAGGAAACGGTATTCACAGCGAAAATCATACTAGCAGATAGATTATCTACAGAAAAGGACAAGTTTGTATTGAATAAATTATAATCCACTCAACTTCAGAATTTAACCGAAACACCTGTTTCTAATAAAACTATATTATGGTATAACCACAAAGATAAACATAGACATATAAACATGCAAAAACAAGAAATTATATTAGAACCTTTACCACCTAATTTTCTACCAAATAGTAGTAAAGTTATTGAACTGATTAGAGGTAACAACATTATTGAAGTAAACATTTAGAACAGCGATAAGACCCCATAATGTATAGGCTTTCACAATATTTGTGGACAGATTAATATAAATGTTATGGAATATAGTAACATTCCTAAAACAGTGGCTTGAACGAGTTCCATATCTTTCTCCTTTATTAACGCCTTTCTTCATATTAAGAAGGTTCTTTCCTCTTGAAAATAACCTATCTTGACCAATCTGATATAATATACCCCAGCTATAATGGCGCATAAAACAGACAATATACTGGAAAATATAAATTCAGTTGTTACAGCAGAAGTTAATACTAACCATTTAGAAAAAAAACCCCCAAGAGGAGGAATTCCTGCTACTGATAGCATCATAACTCCAAAAGTACTTAGCAAAACTAGATTGTTTCCTAATAAATTTGATAGCTCCCCTAGTGTAGGTTTCTCATCAATACTTTTATTTACCAAAATAAGTATCGAAACAAAAGTGATTATATAAACAGCCATATATATAGCTCCAGCTTCTATTCCTTGGTAAGATCCAATGCTAACACCTAGCAAAATAAATCCCATACCTACTATACCGCTGTAAGCTAACAATCTTTTAATTTTAGATTGGTTAATAGCTCCAACACAACCTATAATCAATGAAAGGATTGTGGCAGCTAATACTAATTTGTTACCAGGGAATAAAACTATAAATATTCCTAGAATGCTAACTTTGGGTAAAGTCCCTAATAACAATAAAGTATTGTTATTGGATCCTTGATAAACATCTGGAGATCAGAAATGAAAAGGGCTTGCAGCTAATTTAAACAATAAAGCTACCAAAATTAAAATTTTCTCAGGTGTATAACCTTGAGCTACCAAAGTAGTAATTTCACAACCACCAGAATGAATAAATAACAATGAAGAACCTAATAATAAAAGACCAGAAGATATAGAACTTAAAACAAAATATTTTAAGGAAGCCTCAATTCTGGAAGCAAATTCTCTTTCTTGAGCTATCAATATAAATATTGATAAACTTTGTAGTTCAATACATAAATACAGGGCCAACATATTTGTAGTAGATAGCATAAGAATAGAAGCTAATATAACACACAGAATTAAAACATTGGAAGAATCAAATGTTTTAGTCTTATTAGAATTGATAACTACAACTCCTATTAACACACAAAAAATTTTTACTAAAGGCTCTCAATTAAGAATATCAACACTAGTCGATTTCATTGATAGCAGTAAAAACGTAATGGTCAGAAATATTAGTATATTGAATAGTTTCTTAGTGACCTTAAGAACAAGTGAAGCTATTAGTACAGTTAATAGTAGAACTTCATAGTAATTATACAACATTTTGCAAGGGAAGGAGTTGAACCTTCCTATCCAGATTATGAGTCTGGTAACTTACCGATAGTTTACCTTACTTAAAGGATTAATTATGATCCTCACCAATAAATACAAACATAAAGAAACAGCCAAACAACATCAACAAAATGTCAATATCAACTTGCTGCCTCGAAACCAAAATGATGATGTCTAGTGTATTGGTGAAACACCAGCCTTAGTAGGCACACAAGAAGAAAAGTTGTTCCTACAAGAACATGGAACCCATGAAATCCTGTAGCCATGAAAAAAGTTGATCCATAAACTGAGTCTGATATAGCAAAAGGGGCTTCTACATACTCAATAGCTTGAAGACAGGTAAAAATAACACCCAATATGACTGTGACCATAAGCCCCGTAATAGCTTGTTTTCTCTGACCATTTATTATAGCATGGTGAGCCCAGGTTACGGTAGCTCCAGAACTTAATAATATTGCGGTATTTAATAAAGGTACTGAAAAAGGGTTAAGAATTTGAATACCTATAGGAGGCCAAAGAGCCCCCAATTCAATTGCAGGAGCTAAACTACTATGGAAAAAAGCCCAGAAGAAGGATACAAAAAAGCATATTTCAGAAACTATAAATAATAGCATACCTAATTTTAAGCCTTTTTTAACTATTTCAGTGTGATGACCCTGAAATGTAGCTTCTCTTATTATATCTCTACATCAAACTACAAAGGTTGTCCCAAATATTAAGAGACCAAGAACCATTATCCAAATAAAACTATAATGAAAGTATATTACACTTCCTAAGGTTAAGAAAAACGCCCCGCAAGCAGAAACATAGGGCCAGGGGCTAGGATCAACTAAATGATATGGATGAAAAGTATTTGACATTAATGTAAATTAATTGTGTCTCCTAAATATATTGTAATTAACAAACAAAACACGTAAGCTTGAATCATTGCTACAGCAATTTCTAATGCGGTTATAAAAACCATAATTGCTATAGGGAAAATACTTAACAAGAGTAGATCCCCCATTAACATTTGATAAGCAAAACTAGCTAATATAGCAAATAATAAATGACCTGCAGAAAGATTTGCTGCAAGTCTAATTCCTAAGGAAAGAGCTCTGGACAAATAACTGGCTGTTTCTATTAAAACTAATAATGGTGCCAATCCCATTGGCGCTCCCTGAGGCATTAACATACTGAAAAAATCAGCTTTAAAATTTTTAATGCCTAGTATTGTAACTACAGTCAAAATAGAAAGTGACAAGCCAAAAGTTACTATTATATGAGTTCCTACAGTAAACACATATGGAAATAATCCCAATATATTTAACCAAGCTACCAATAAAAATAACGAAAAAACAAACGGGAAATATTTAGATCCTTTAATACCTAAACTATCTTTTACCAAAACTATTCAATGATCATAAACTATTTCAATTACAGACTGTCATCTGCCAGGAATTAGTTTGTTTACATTAAAAAACCCAACTATAAATATAATAGATAATATTAACATTAAAGAACTGTTAGTAATTCCCGGAATTAAGCTAACTATACCAAACTGATCAAAATAACTTGCTGTCATTATAAGCTTATTAATTTTTTGAAGGAATTGAAATCTTTCTCCTCCTTGGACTCTATAACCTCTTCTTCAGTAACTCCTCTAATCTGAGTAAGCTTTTTGATTGAAGGGAGAATAACAGAAAGCATAATTATTACTACTATACTCACTGATCCTATAATTCAAATATATTGATTTAAAAATGTGACTACATCTAATTGAGGCATAATAACAAGAAGTACCGGACTTGAACCGATATAGGTAGCTTTGAAGGCAACTGGTTTTCATTAACCTAACTCCTTTAGATCTATTCTTCTGAGATCTTAGACTCCACCCAGTTAACAAATGTATCTAAGGATACACCTCTAACTGCTATTGGCATGAAACTATGGTTGCTTCCACAAATTTCGGAACATTGACCATAAAATAAGCCAGATCTTTTCATAAACATGTTGGACTGGTTTAATCTACCAGGAACAGCATCCATTTTTATACCTAAAGAAGGAATTGCAAATGAATGAATAACATCAGCCCCAGTTACTAAGATTCTTATATGGGCTTGAATTGGTAAAACTAAGCAATTATCTACTTCCAATAATCTATTATCTCCGAGCTCAAGATCTGAAGTTGGAATCATATAGGAATCAAACTCTAAATCATTTACATCATAATCTGAATATTCGTAACTTCAGTATCATTGGTGTCCTACAACCTTTACAGTAATTGCAGGTTCCATAGTTTCGTCCATCAAATATAATAATTTCAAAGATGGAAAAGCAATAAAAACTAGTATTATTGCAGGAATAATAGTCCAGACTATCTCTATAACAGTACCTTCTACTAAAAATTTATATTTGTATCTAGAAAGTGCAGATCTAGCCATTAGCCATATTACCAAAAAAGATATAACTGGTACTACAAACATAACTTGGTCATGAAGAAAGATTATTTCTTCCATAATTGGGCTAACACTATCCTGGAAGGATAACTGCCAATTGAGGGGAACATCATTGTTTAATTGATTAATTAATATACTACAAAAATTTTTAATCATTTCTATTATATCTAGCCAAATCACAAATTTCAAGCTTAAATTAACTCATTTACTCAGATATAATAGATAGAC